GAAAAACAATTTCACTATATTTCTGGCCGGGAACAGGACCTATTACAAGAATATTTCTTTTATTGGGACGGTAACTCTGAAAGGATAGATTTACCGTCCTTTCTTTCACCTCGGGAGAAATACGATCGGGGGGGGCTAATTCAAATCCTTCGGGTAAAATAAGAACAGCTCCCACATTCAAAGCCCCCTTTTTCCCATTAGCAAGAACTTGTTTCAGTTGCATATCATAGGGGATTCGAACAACTGCTTCAAATACAGTATCAGGAAGTACAGTTTGCGGAACTTCAATATCCACGGGCTTATTAGCTAAATGGCAATTTGCACATACAATTCGTCCAGTTGCTTCACGCGGATTTTCATAACCCTGCTGCGCAAAAATGGGATATGCATTTGAAATAGATACCCGAGTTATTACATATATCATGATTGATACAGAAATGGATCGAGTCATCTGTTCCTTTACCCAAGAAAAAATATTTCTATTTTGCATGGTTCAATCATTGATCCCAGAATTTCTACAATAAATTAGAAAGGTAACTAATTAGTGTAGTTCCCTATCCACGAGTCTGCCATTGTACTGGAATAATTGTACTAGAATATGGGACGAATACCTTGAACAGGTATAAGTATAAATAAAGAATAAGTAAGATTGAAAATACTTTCTTTATTCTTTAAACACGAAGAAACATTCTTATTTGATTGATATCAAGAGACCAAATGAGTTCTTTATTCGTTGATTGAATGATAAATGACTACAAGCGAAGGAGATACACGATTTAAATAATGGAAGATCCAATATTTCACAATTGTATCTAGAATAACTGGAAAAGTGGAAACAAGACCGGATATAATTTTATCGTTATGAGCCAATCCAAAATCGTTGTAGACTGAACCAATCATAAGTTCCCAACCATGGGTTGAATGAAATCCGATCCATAAATCAGTAACTAAAAGAATTGAAAAAGCTTTTATTGTGTCACTCAAGTTATACAGGAATTCCTGAACCCAAGAATTAAGAATAACAAGTTCTTCATTACCCAGAATACAATAACCACTTAGAATAGCGAAACAGATTATATTTGTCGATAAATTAAAAATGATATGGAGATTATACTCATCGTGTGTTTTGACTAATTGTACCGTTTCCTTGTGTATTCCTATACGAAGCTTTTGTATCTGTGTTTCAGGGTATTCCTTTATCATTTCGTCCAAGAGGAATAGTTCTTCTAATTCTATAAATTTTTCTAGAATCCTTTTCTCTTGAATATCATTCAAGAAAGTTTCGGATTGCCGGGTATTCCACCAATTTATAACCCAAGGTTCCAGACTTTTATTAAATGAAAGAGAGACCCACCAGGGCAAAAATACTATGGATACAAAATATGGGAGGGAAGTCAATGATTTTTTTTTTTTTTCATTTTTTATCTGTAAATTGTTAATGAATCCGCTGCATTCGTGGATTTTATCAGATATTTATCTGAACACAGATTCTATAACTAAGGTATCGTATCGAACTAATGAATTTATTCCCATTTTTGTGTCAAAATTTAGTCCTTGTATTTAGAAAATATTGAGATATCTCTATTGGGTAAATTCCAACTAATTTCATCTCCATTTGTTATTTGGTCCTATCGATGAATACTCGAAAATCCACTAGAAGTAACAAATATGATTTGGATTTCGAAACAAAAAATGCCTTCTCGGATAATTTTTTCGAAATGTTTCACCACCTAACCACAGTCCAGAAATAATGTAATCTATAAATTCGAAATATTGGGTCTAAAAAGATGAATTCTGTATTACAAAATAAATGTTCGAATATGTTTGATGAATGCATACTTAATTAGACTTTTTATTTTTATTAGTATAAATTATATAAAATTTTTTTTAGTATAAATTCTAAATTAGGGGCTCCCTGCGCATAAAAAAGGGGTTTTGGTATAGAAAAAATGTATTTTTATTAGAATTTAGTTGTTCCATATAAAATCTCCCACTTTTGTTTTATTCCATGTGGGTTTACCCGCTAACAGAAGGGAGAAATCAAATCTAATATGTTTTAATCAAATAAGTTTTTTGAAGAAACTTCAATTGTATTAAAAAGGGAATTAGCAAGTCCCCTCCCTCATACTGAGAAAACATTAAATTCTTCATTTCAAAATACTTCGATTGGTACACGCAAGAAATGGGCTAATTCGGCAACTTTTTGTTCAATTTCTCGTGGAGTAAGATTCTCATCAGTGCCAGTCAAGGGAACCGCCCCTTGGCCTCTTATTTTCATATAAAGGACACGACGAGGATAAAGACCCTCTTTAACCTCCATTCTAATGGATTGGATATCTCTCATAAGGAAACGAAGGAAAATGCGACGATTTATTCCAGGAAATCCCCAACGAAAAATACAAACAATTCCTTCTTTTCTATCAAATCGGTCATAACCACTACCTACATTCCATGCAATTGTACACCACAAATAGGAGCTAATAAATAGACCTGCGATCCCATAAAAAGACATTATGATCCCTTGCGGAAAAAAAAATATTTGCTGAGATGGAAATACGGATATAAGATTCCTACCGAGATAACTGGAAGTTCCAACCACTAAGAACCCTAATGAACCTAAAAAAAGGCTACAGGCCAAAAAAAAATTACTTGTTTTTCGAGACCCCGTTATAAGTTCTATCCAGATATGCTCTGATCGCCAGTTCATACTATACTTACTATATTAAGGTTGTATTCGATTGGAATTGAGAGAATAACCCAAATGAATTTGACTTTACTTTTCTTGACCCCCAAGTAACTCTCATCAACTAGCACTATTTTGACGGGAACTATTAGGAGTAATTAGTTAGATAAATTGACTTTATATTTCAAACTATTCGCCGATCCATTTTTAACCAGCTATACCCATATATAATCTGCATTTATGTAGATATCGTGTATCCGTATGCATATGAGTCTCTCATTTGTGTTCGGAAAGAGCCACATATCGTACCATATTAGACTAAATAAATATGTGTATTATGATCCAGTGTTGAAATAAATTGATAAGATTTGCTCTTATCGAATCTAGACAATCTTATTTTCTTGGACATGAAGAAATAAAGAAGCCATTGCAATTGCCGGAAATACTAGGCCCACTAAAGGCACAAAAATAGAGGGTAGATCTGTCATAGAATGGGTGCCCCAATTTAATATTTGTATTTTAAAGATATCTTATGATAAGTATATCTAATATAAATAATATTAAGTAGTTAATAAGTGCAAGGAATATAGACCTGAATTAAGTGTACCTAATTCATCGTTCTACATAAATATGTATGATAATTCACTTTAATATAAAAAACTTTCCTATTCTTCTTCTTCCATCCTTTTTTATTTTGATTCTTTCTATTTTTTTTTTTTTTTACTAAGGGTATTTAAGAGTTTATTATGAGTTCACGACTTTCACTAATCGAATCCAACAAAGCAAACGGTAACTCGATTCTATAATAAAAAATCAAAGTGAGGGTTCTTTCACTCCTTTCTATAATATATCATATTTGAATCTTATATCTTATAATTAATATTAAGATTCAAATATGATATATTATTAATAAGATAATAAGATATATTTATATTATTGTCTCTATTAAAATGAAATTAATACGTTAAGAAGGCCAAATAAAATTATTTTTTTATTAATGTCTTCCCTTCCCCCAATTCCTCGGAAGGAGAAACTTAACTCTTTTATCTTTGTTTATCCTAATTGATTTATAAAGGATTCATGATTAGTAATCAGGAATTAGGGATAAGATAAAAAATAGAATAATCGATCTGGAGGAAAAAATAATAATTATCCGAAACTTCCGGCTCTTACTACAAGTGGAACTTATGTCACCAAAGAAAACACCACTCTTCTTAACTTAAGTTTTTTTTTACGATGAACTAAATACTCGTTCGCTACAAATAAAATAATTGAATTGAATCGAGTGCTATACTTTAATATATTGAATTGTGATTCAGAGGAAAGAAACCGTGGAGCTGAAATAACTCACTCAGAACACCCCTTAAAGGATTACGTGGTACGATTGGGTCAAATAAGCCCTTATGGAATGAATACTCAGCCGCTTGTGAACCATCGGGTACTGTTTTATTCAATGTTTGTTCAATTATTCTTTTACCCGCAAATGCAATGTGGGCATTTGGTTCAGCAATAATGACATCTCCCAACATACCAAAACTGGCTGTTACTCCACCAGTTGTAGGAGATGTCAGGATTGATATATAGAATAACTTTTTATTTGATTGATAATCATATAAAGCAGAAGATATTTTAGCCATTTGCATCAAGCTCAAACTTCCTTCTTGCATGCGTGCTCCCCCAGAAGCACACACAATAATGACAGGTAAAGATCGATTAGTAGCATACTCGATCAAACGGGTGATTTTCTCGCCGACTACGGATCCCATACTACCTCCCATAAACTGAAAATCCATAACCCCAACTGCTATTGGAATACCATTTAGTTGACCTATGCCTGTTTGAACAGCTTCAGTTAAACCTGTTTTTCTTTGATAAAAATCAATACGATCTTTATAAGGTTCTTCCTCTGAATGAAATTCAATAGGGTCCATAGAGACCATCTCTTCATCCATAGGATCCCAAGTGCCCGAATCAATCAAAAGTGCGATTCTATCTGAACTACTCATTTTCAAATGATATCCACACTGTTCACAAATATTCATTTTTGACTTAAAAAATTTTTTATAATTTAATCCATAACAATTTTCGCATTGAACCCATAAATGTTTGTATCTTTGATTTATATCGAAATCATTAGACTCTTCTCTTATATTGAGATCGCTGCCATTATTACGAGTTTTTATACTCGAATTCCCACTTTCACTACTTTCAGTATAAATGAAACTATAATTATAATTATAACTGTTACTGTAATAATCGGTATTACCTGAAATAGAACTATTAATACTAACTTCAAAATGAAGATAATTATTAATGC